AGAAAAGATTATACGAAAGACTGTCAAGACTTCCTAATTATCTTACACTACCTCCACTAACGTAGGGTCTACTGACTCCGTCTGGAATTAGATTGGATAGGCTGATGGGAAATCCATTTAGGGGTTGTGGAAAGGACTGAAGATACTTTGTATCCATACTTACGAGAGACTCCGAGTACTCAAACATTCAATCAGGATGGTTGGTCGGCTCTTATCTTATAGAATAACAGAGTAAAAGTCAAAGTAAAAAAAAAAAGATTTCTTTGGTCGTGTAGGGAGATTACAAAAAAGATGTATGTAATAATGGTAGTGATGTCTCCCCATTCTTTCACAGAAAAAAAGACAGTAAGGCTTAGATCAAATAGGAAATATAGGTATCCAATAGATAGTTATCTATCTTGATGGTATATATTTTTTTTTTTGATATTTTTTGCTTATGAAAGAAAGGTAACAAAACAAACAATAGGTCTTACTATTCTCACATGCTCCATTAGGAGCATTCCTTTGCTATTTTCAAGGAAAAGGTGTGTGTATCGTATTTTTACTTAATACTTCCCAATTCTACCAGAAATCCTATAAAGAATCTGTTACGAGTGGATTCATTGAATTGGTTCATCAATAGCCTTAAGTCAGAATCCTATTTTGACTCTGCGCCGTTGATTCAACTATGATTATTGATCAATAATGGAATAATTCCTTCATAGAAATAGGAGATATAATTCACATGGATATAGTAAGTCTCGCTTGGGCTGCTTTAATGGTAGTCTTTACATTTTCCCTTTCACTCGTAGTATGGGGAAGGAGTGGACTCTAGGTATATTAATAATTGATTGAGTAATCGATTGAGTAATCGAATTGTATCAATTGTTTAATTGATCGTTTTGCGAAGCTTTTTTTTTTTTTTAAGCTTGTCTCTCTTTCCAAATTCTACTGGAAAGACAATAATGAATAATAACCATTCGATCAAACAATGAATGATTACTATAGTTTAGTTGTATTTTAAAACTCAAATCTACGCATGATAGGAAATTTTTTCCAACCGAATTCCTCCTAAATATTCTATTTGGATAAACCAGTTCTTACCAGAATTATGGATATTACAATGAGAAAAAATCAATCCCTAGTTTTTTCTTTATTTGTTTCTCTCTTTCTTTACTTTCACTGTTCTAAGAACAAATCGTTCTGCTATTAGATTACGACGATACTTACTTTCTACTGGAAGTGACTAGTGGTTGTCCAAAGAGGTTCTACACATAATAAAATTAGATCTTTCTTCCGCTGAGCGATCCACCACATATCACACATTTAACATTTTAGACTCCTAGAGATTTTTTTATGCTTTTTTGACTCATCTCATGTCATGTTTAAGCATGAAAAATGGTCCGAGTCCCCTTTACAAATCTACTTCCTTTCAAAACCTGAAGAAGTTACCATAGAACTTCGTAAATGATCTGTTAATGCCTCAATCAATGACTTCTTGGGATGGGAAATAAAAAAAAAAATTCCTTGGTTTTGTTTTCTTTTGCTATAGTATATTCCCATACTATTCTTCCTCTATTGATTCTTTCGATGGATCCCGGAACCTATATATAAAATTATAAGAAACCTAGGAATTAGAAGAATTGGCCTTCGATTATTTTGGGTTGATCGAAATCGAGTGGATGTAGCGAAAAAAAGAAATAGAATTAGACTGCTATTTCGATGTACTAGTCTACTATTTAGATTAGATGTACATCTAATACATCATATACATACATATTGTAAATTGATCTATATAAACCCTCCATTTAGATAAAGTCTATATCTGTATACAAAACTATATATGATAATATCATTGTATACAATATTAGATAATATAAAATACTCTAAAGTGTGGTAGAAAGGACTATATATAGTCCTTTCTACCACACTTTATGATTCCAACCAGATCATTTCATTTAAGACTTGGAATTTTATTCCAATTCCTTTCTTTCATTTCTTCAATCATTGAAAAAAGGATTGATAAGAACTAATAATTCAGATTCAAATTAATCATTTTGACTGACTGTTTTTACGTATATAATAAGTAAAAAAGCAGTAGGAACTAGAATGAACAGTGCAGTAGCAATAAATGCGAGAATATTGACTTCCATAATTTCATTATTTCTTTTTTTTTCTTCGCAATAACTCGGGATGTAATCCCATAGAGATGAGAAATTTAACTCCTGTAAATTCATTGGGCTGAATTGATCCTGATGATACTGAATCGGATCAATATTATGAATAACAAGATTATGAATAACAAGATCTGATCTATCAAATCGATTCATCGTCGAGAATTGAATAGTATAACATAGGAAGATCCTTTATCCATACTAATTCCGAAATGGGATTTTTATTGGATCAGGAATCCCATTGCATTTTTCATCCTCTTCCACTTTTTCTTTTCTATAACCTACTCTCTTCCTTATCTTATACAACTCTCCTTCCTGTGTATTATACTTACAATTATGAGGTAGTA